CTCTTCTCTGCGAACCGATCACAAGGCGGATTTACTATGATGAATTGGGATCCGCGTTAACCAACTCGCCTGCAATCTCGCTTTCAGTCTTCTCGTTGTCATTACACATTTCAACTAGCCGTGTGTGTGCAGTGGAGGAAGCAAACCGATATCGGATGTGTGCGCAAGAGCCTTGTTTACACTTTATTGCATGCTCATTGAGACAATGCCTCTTCTTTGGTTATGCGACTAGGAAAAGTGATCCACAAAGAGATTCATGTGATGTTGTTGTTTCGCTTGGCCCAACTGCTGACACCCCGCCTGCCAGATGCTCTTGCTGTGAGCCTTTTCTTTATATCTGTACCGAATTCGATCTCTATTAAGCTATTCTTTCTGGCTTGATCACAGACATTGGGACAAAGACAATTGGAATTACACCCTACAAGGAGCTGGTCTAAGCCTTCCTTTCGTGCTCGCTTTCGTTTGCTACTGACCCCGAGGTACTATACGGTGGATGACCAGGGTCCCCTCTGGAGATAAGGGCGGAGGGTGGGGAAGGTAGATGTGATAGAATGAGAGATCACTATTTTGATTATTAGTGGTCAGTTGCGATATGCGATATCCGTTCCCTTGGAAATGAATTCACTTCTTTCATTCCCCACCACCCATGGAAAGGCCTTCCTTCTCGGATCATCGGATCAAGGGATTCCTATTCAGCGAATTCGGCATCTGATGGTGAGGCCTATGATGTGCCGAAAAGAGTGACTAGTAGTACCACGATGAAAATGACTTGACGAATGCCAGAAATAAATTTCCCGAGTGCCAAAAAACATGAAATTGACCTGAAAGAAGGTCCCTAATGCCATAAGGAATTACTAGACAGAATGAGTAGTCTTTTTTATTTACAAATACAAGTTGTCGAGAAATACGGTGTTGAGAAACAAGTGCCAGGATGCGTTAAGGCGCTTCATCATGAAGAGTCGTATTGCGCTTCCTTGTCTCGCTCAGTCTCACGAGTGGAAATTGAAGCTTCTCTCCCTGCCATGGAGAGGAGTTACAGTCGAGTCGCTAGCCAGGAAGCACTTTTCCACTGCCTAAGCTCCGAGCTCACCCAGCTGACTAATTTCACCCACTTTTTCAACGACTTTTCTCAGAAATTCATCAAAAACAGAGTCCTTTTTTGCTACTTCTGATCGGCACTCTCGCTTTGACCGAAAACAACAGATACCCTTACCTTACTTGTCTATACGAGGAGATTTTAATCACTTCTTTTCTTTGTCGCCTACGGGATGTTTTAGGTGAGGAATTAGGGAGCCGTTTAGGAGTTAGTAGGATCGATTGACCCCCCACGGAAAAGCTGCTTTGTCGGACCATCCATGAATGCCCTGCCTTAGCTGAGATGTCGATCTAGCCCTTCTTAATTAATCCGGTTTGTCAGAAAGGTATGTGATTCGTGTCTCTTCGAAGGTTGATTTCGATTGGCTGCTTTGTGTTCAGTCTGTTCTTATTCCAGACTGGAAATAGAACTCAGAAAGCTTCACCTTGCCGAGTCCGATGGGTTTCCCAATGGTTCGAGTCTTAGTTAGGTCTTCCTGGTCGACTAACTGTTGTGAGAATTAGTGAGTTAGGAGGTGTGCCTTAATCTTCCGAAGGTGCTTGAAGGTCTCTCTACTTATAGCATAATCGATCCTCCTAGTTAGCAAGCCTTGTCATTCGGATGAAAAGAATGTTATCCTAATGAAAGCCGGATTCCTCCCTTATCAATGTTTGAGATACCTGGTTGTGCCAATTGCCCTAGTGGACAATATGACTTTTATGCCTGGCGTCGGATCTTATGTTCTTCAGATGCTCGGCTTATCTGCCAGTTGTCTGGCTGCAAAAGGAAGAGGTTAGTTCAGCCAAAAAGAAGTTCCTTGAAGATAGATTCTTCTTTCTGTCCCACCAGTCAAAGCAGCTAGCTAAGCAAACCTTTAATATCTTTATTTTTTTTCATTAGCAACCGGGTCAAGGGTTCAGTTGCAATAAACTATGGCACCTAAAAATGTTATTCAACCAGTACGGCTCTTGATCCAATTTCATTTGTGATTGAAGACTCTACTCACGCTCTAAGGGGGTTTCCCAACCTTAATTCCTGCATCAAAAGTGACCTGAAAGAAAGGAGAATAATCCAGCTGGAACAGAAGGGCGCCTTGGATCAGAAGGAGGCCTATTATGTAATAGTGGTGGATGACTCGAGTTGTCAGAGATCTCTTTTGAAGAAGAAGAGCCCCATTTGAGTCGAGAAATCCCTCCTGGGCTAAACAATTCTAGTATGCATAAAAGACGGGCTTAATGAATAACTAGTAATCAAATAGAGTGGTTCCACTGATCAAGTAGTCCCGTGAGCCAGCCAATAGAGTAAGGAATAAGAAAAAGGACTTGGCGTAATGCTTTCATTCAAGTAGGGGGTAGGGCCAGGCCAGTAAAGTAGGCAGCAAATGGTCCAGGGATAAGTCTGTCAATATATCATCCCTCTTACTGATGCGGGTCAACTCCTTTAGAGGAATTGGAAGTATGAAACTAGACTCACTCTCCACAATTGGATGAATCAAAAACAGGCTACACTTAGATCGATTTTTCCAAAAGAAAAGAGACCTATTACCAGTCTTCTTTCTTTCTATATTAGGTGCAACAAAGGAAGATCTAGGTGAGGTTGAGTGCTCGCTTTCTTCCATCGATCGGAGCTCTTTGGATTGATCACTTGTCAAGGACAGCCCGGAATTCCCGCTGACTGTCCAGCAACAGAGCCATAGCATAAACAGTAAGTCATATTATCGGGCAACTCCATCCACGACAAGGTCTTGGTCTGGGGCTTCGACCCATAGAGAACAGGGTGGCTCTCAAACTTAAACACATGTGGTAGGGTCTAATTCAGTGATCGAAGCGTCCGAGACAAATCTTTAGGTAGAAAAAGTCTACGAGGGCTTGCCCACCAGATGAATCCATGAATGAGACTTCATCCATATATTCTACGAAATTGTAGAGACAGCGACTGGTTTATGTAATTATAATCGCGGCGAAGGATTCTTTGCCACTTTAGCGAGGGCGAGCCTGAATCCTTATTTTTTTTTGTTTACGAGCGAGAGTCAAATCTTGAAATACGGATTGACATTGAAAATGAAATCAAATAGTCCATGGAATGAAAACATATAAGAAAGACGAATCCAATCTCCAAACGAACGGGGCGCCCTCCCTATAAAGAGTAAGCACTCAACGATTCACAAATTCAAGAGAAAGGGTCCGGGAGGGGGCAAAAGAGCAAGGTGACTTCAATCTTGGAGAGACCCTGGCGGAATCAACAGCATGGGGATCATCGTGGGTCAATATTCTCCACGATTAAGACTCGAAAAACACGCTCTACGGCCAAGGGCACTATAAACGCTCTTTGTCGTCTTTCATAGCAAATGACACACCTGAAATGGAAAAAAAAAAGAATGATTTTGACTAATGAAAATGGCCGTAGAATGAGTTCTACCTGGTTGAGAGCTCTCCTTGGCTTTCATACCCTCTCCCTATCGGTCGAGCCTCTTTCAGACCCTTGTTTTTTGTGTCCACCCATACCATATAGGATACATTCATCCATAAATGCAGAGAAGGGTGCATCTGAGCATCTATATCCATATACACAATACACCACATGGCGACACTTTAATTGGAAGGTCTAACGACGCATTCATTCTCAAGGATCCATACGCGACATCATGAAAGGGTATTGGAATACGCAAGAGCAATGGATGGATAGGCGGTTTTTTCTTATGCTGGGCCAGGTTACTGAGACGGATAAAAGGTTAGACCACTAACGGAGTAGTAGTTTGGGGCTTTCAAGCTGGCTCTTTCTGGCATGGACGTAGGGAAGAGTACAACATGGAAGGCTGTGACGGAACATAGTATTTACACCTAAATGAAAGGGGCTTAGTGAATTCTTCTTCACGGAAGTCTTGTTCAACTTATTTAGGTAAGCACTAAGGGAAGGGCCCAGTCAGTAGCCCATTCGTTGACAATGGAAAACCGGGTTTCCAGGTAGTGGTGCCTCTTGGTCCAGGTCTTTCCCACTCATACATATAATAGTGTCCAAAAGGGAGTGTCGAATGAGAAGGCTGAGCGTTAAACCTTGAGAAGGACATTCGGTGTCGTGGACGAATGATTACCCTGCTTTTCCTGATGCAAGATGCGCTGCTGACGCGAGATGGACTGCTGCTGTGAGATAAACTTTTCCTATAATATTTTTCCATCTCAAGAAGTCAATGAGAAAAGAATGGTATTCTCCAGTAGGGAGGCCTCCAAGGACAAGTCCGCAATGGAAGAAAGAAACGGCCTTTCGAAGCGTGACAAGCAAATGCTGTAAATGAGATGGCCCAGAATGCCGATCAATGATTGCTTTCAAGCCAGAGGCGAGGGACAACAACCAGTGCCCGGGGATGATGTTGATGCTGGACCAGCTTATTCACCCGATGATCAAAAGAGATTCCCAGAAAACTAGGACCTGAGAGAGTCCCCGTTGGAAGGCGAATAAGAGATCCAGTTGTGTCTACTTGTGGTGTGCATGACCCGAACAAGGAGATGTCTAGCCAATCAGAGGAGTTGTTGCACAGCGTCCAGGGGCTTCCACGCCAGGAAAGAGAAAAACTCTTAAGTGGCAAAGAAAGTTCTTCCCAAAGACGAGTTTCACGCCTTCTACAGGGATATGGTCTCCATCGTCTGGTCTTGCTTTTCGTCTGAAATAGTATCCTGTAAGCCGGGTCCCTGTTAGCTACTTGCTTTCCACCGTCATTGGACTAGGCTTCCCGGATCCCCTTTCTTCGGTGCTGACAAAGAACTAGACGGTCAAGAAATTTCCCCACTCAATCAATATCCATCAGCTTTTTACTTTTCTTATAAAAAGCTTTTACCTACTCCCTGAGCAGAGATGTACGCTTTATACAGGTAGTGGGGTCATGTATACTCATGGGATGGCTTTTTTTGGAGTAATGAAAAAATTCCATTGCATCCAAATCAATCAAGATCTAAGTAGTTGTTCAGTAAACTATTATGCTTCTCGCATGCAGTATCCGAGTCTTGCCTATTTAAGGAATATGGAGGAGGTATGTGTCCTCTCGGTCGCCTTGACCAATCACAGATCCGCTCGAAAGCACCCCCTTTTATTATGATGATAGGGGCGGATGGTAGGGCTAGAACAGGCATAATCGCTGGAACGTCTAGAAGTGGGCCGACTATCTTCCATAAAATATATATATTCGTCATTTAATGAGATAGTAAAGTTCTAGACTCAAGCTAGCAAAAAACAAGACTGAGGTCGGGCATTACTGGTAATTGCTAAGGTGCTTTCTGAAGTATTAACCATTGGCTAGCGCTCATCTCCAGCTCTGTTTCCAGCCTTTCATTTCATATACCATTCCCGTATGCCATACCTCTTATTTAACGTCCAAGCCTTCTCCCATCGGTAGTTGGAAGCAGAACTGAGACTGGATGTAACTGAAGGAAAGGGGATATAGGTACGATAGGAGGGCACGGTTAAGAAGCAGGTAAGCAAAGGCTCCCTCTCTCCCGCTCTGCGGTCTTGTGTAAAGCCCTTCCGCCCATTATTGATCTTCATTCTAAGTGAGCAGGTTGAAAGCTGTTGAGGTGATAGCAAAAGTAAGCAGGGAAGCAGAAGCAAGAGGTCTTCAAAGAACTTTTGTGTAATAAAGCTTCTAGGTCGCATTTCATTGGTCTCTAAGGCAAAGTCTCGCTTAATCGTTCATCGATCTTTTCTTCTTTCTTCAACCGGTCATATCTGATCCGTAGCTGGTAGCGACATGAGGAAAGGGTCCGGAATAGTCTATTTTATTTGCTAAGTCGCGAGTTTAAGGGGCCGGATGGGTCAAGTACGGCCTCTAAAAACATGCGATAATCGGCTTTTTAGTAGCATCTGTCCTTCCCGGCCTGCTGTCGTCAACGGTCCGCTTCCTTGAATGAAAGTTGGTCTTCCCGATCCACGAATACTGCCCGTTGTCCTTTACTTGTTTAGTGGCTTCTGTCTGAGGGCATCCGGAATTGTCTGTTTCGGTATTAACTCTTGTAAACGGTCGCAAACGCTCATCTGTCCACGAATATGGTTCCCTTCTTTTATGTAAGATATAGCTTTTATTCAATTAGGGCGAATACCTTGTAACCTAATTTTTTCTTATAAGATATACTACTTCCCGGTCGAGCTGTCTTGTAACGGTCTCTAGGGTCTTCGGTCGAATTTGTCTTCTTTCCTGTAGTAGTTCATCTGATGAGTTCATCGCGCAATTTGAGTTTAAGCATTGGGCTTCTGAAAGCTATCTTCTGTAGGGATCCCCGATCGCCTTGTATAACTATTGATCAATGGCTTTCGCGCTAGGAGATCATCAGCTTATGGCAGGATGGATGAGCTCCTTATTGATATAAAAAAGGATGGGGTGAAGTCTGAGCCTCGGATGACGGGGGGAATATAGACACTGGGAAAGGAATCATGGGAGTCCGCCCGAATAAAGGGAGCCTTCCGTGAGAGGGCCCTGGAGGAGAATTGGAATAATGAGAGGAAGAAGCCCCCTGAATCATGGTAGTACGCCCCAAGATTGGAATGGGGGGAAGGAATGGAAAGATAAATGGATGGGGAATCCCCCTATGTGCTAGGAGCCAACAAACGGAAAAATACCCGTGGGAAAGCATGGGAGCCCCAAGCCTATGTAATAGTAAAAACCCTTAGAAGATAGTTTAGCATCACCCTACCGATGAGTCCGGAGGAAAGACTGGTGAATCAGGCAACCCCTCTACCTTGAATTCATAACTTGCATAATGAGTTGCATCGACATCTTTGCCCGTGATCGAATGCCCCTTTCCCACGCCACCAATCGACGAATGCTGAGGGAGGAGTGAATCAACTGATGCAACCAACCACAATACACCACCCGAGCAACTATCCAACACCCGAAAAGGCGGAATAATGCCAGGAAGTTACCAAGCAACTCCAAGTGAATAACCCAACCACGACTATCTAACCAACTACCTATGAACTAATCAACAACCGAACGAGACTGAATCCAAGCGAGTGAATGAACGAGTCAGGGGTTTGTAAAGAGCAAAGGACTATAAAAAACACTACCCGGAATAGGAGTCTTGGCAAGTTTGAGCTGGAAGACGAGTCGAAGAAGTCAAAAGAGCAGGAAGAGGCATAATAGCCATCAACCGGAAGCAGTGCAGAAATAGGAGGAGAGCTTGTCTCAGCAAGTGATTGGGATTGCCGACGAGGAAAGAGTTGCCTGACCGCGAGGAAGGCCCTAGACGAGTGATTGACTGACCGTCGGGCTCCTTAAACCTTGACCCACCTTCCTGTCATAGGCTTGCTTCCCTCTGAAAGTTCTTTCTTTCCTTCTGCCACTAGTAGCTGTCTCATTCCTGACCTTCTGTTAGTACGGGCTAGCTTCAGCTAGCCGGTGAAATGGATAAGTCGTGTAACAAACAATCCTTGTTCCTGACTTTGCCTTGCTGCACCACAACCTATATTCCCGATGCTATTCCTTGCTCTATTCCTCTTTCTCAACCGGTACTGGCGGATGTGCGGTGCCCCTAATCCGAGGAGGGGGCTCAGCGGGAAGAGTTTGGTAGTTGGTTCCATTCGCTCGACTGAAAGAGCGGGAGCTCCATTTCTTCTTGTAGTTTCCGCGTACGATTCTGGATTTAGTGGGCAATTCAAAGACGATCTTGGCGGAAATTTGGAACTCTGTTGACAAAGACCTCCGCTTTTGGTGGATTACTTAGCAGTTAGGGATATTTACTATTAATATTAAGAAATAAAAGGCATAATAAACCGGAACATCAACTCGAGATCGGCTTTATTATTCGGTTAGGAGTTCGGTAGCTCGTCGGAGGAATGCCACTACGAAGCTTCTTCTCCCTCTTCTTGCGGTCGAATGGGCAAACTTCCTAGCCGTAACCGGAATACTCCCTCCCGGGCAAGTGGATCAAAAGATAAAAGAGGAATACGACTTGCTGGAATGCACCCACCAGTTTTCCAATGGTGGAAAGTTCTCTCGCCGCTCCCGCAGGCCTGCTAATAAGAGCTTGTTGACATCGAAGTTTGTACCGAACGAGACTAAGATTGCAGCAATCAGTTTCGCTTCTTTTTATGTAAGTAGGGTCGACCCGCCATAAAAGAGTTACTTTTCTCTCTTGAAGGAGTTTTATTAGTTCTTTTCCAAAGGTGCCATCCGCCGAGAATTGGCGAGGTGTGACGTCTTCAGCCGAAGCTGAATGGTTTGAGTGAGAACGGAACAATCTATCTCTCATCCGCCAAGAATCGGGGGTAGCAGGGTGGTCAGATGGCAGGGGTAGCTTGCCCACTCTCTCCGGGTCGATTCTATTATTTGTATTGTTGTTGAGGCGGTACATGGACGCCGTTCTTAACGTCCGGGAACGAATATCTTCCGCTGTTGTCTTTAATCTAGTTGTAGGAGGGTGGTCCGGGACAAATCTATGCACTTCAACTTGAACACTGTGACGGCTAACCTGGCTATACGACTGGAGACCGGCGATGCTTTAGATTCTTTTTATCCATTTCCGGGGATTTTTGCATGAATTGGGCATAAAGTCCTAAGCTTCGTAGGCCCAATAATCCGAAGTTGTAGCCGAAAGCGAAGCGAGGGATAAAGCATGAGATTAAGGCCCCTTTTCAACAACTGGAATTATATTATATGTTATGTGAATTTATCTAAAAGTAGAGGGTGGGCAAGCGGTCTCCACTAGCAAGTAAGGTGCTTCTTTCTTTCCAATGGAACCCCCCGATCCCGAACAACTACAATAGATCTACCAACGACCAACGAACAGGGATGAGTTTCTCTCGTCCACTACGGCTTGGAGCGCTCCGCCCGATACGAATGTCTGTTCCCACTCCTGTTCGGGATCGGGATGCATCTTATATGATTTTAAGTTAAGTTAGTTCGGATTGTCATGGCAGTAATTGATGGGGAATCCCTGTGAGAAATAGACGTACCGATGCCGATTGGTTAGGGCCAAGGTCCGCAGGGTATCATATATATAATGCAAGACATCGAATCTAGTTGTTACCAAACCAGCTCCCCTCGAGTGAGGCGGGGGTTGAAGAGAGGCTCTCACCCCTGAATCAATCCCGAAATGTGAGACCAAAGGTCGGGCTGTTGCACATATCAATAAAAATAGAAATGGATCCGCGTGATGGATCTTGTGCGGGTTAATAGTTTTAATTCGTGGTAAACCAGTGGGGTAGGCGCCTCTTGGCCTCCCGCAGAAAAGCTCGTTGCACTCCACCTCTCAATCAGTCCCTGAAATTTAATTTATAAAAATAATACGTAGAAGCGAGTGTCCGACCCGACCTCTTTCCTTTGCCCTTTCGTGCTCGGCTCCCTCACGGAGCATTCGCTCATTCCCTTGATCCGTCTACCACACAAACACAGTCGGAATGGACGCACCGGTCAATGAATTTAAAAAGTAAATTGATTGCTATTTCCGATCGAGAGAAATTTCTTAGGATCTGTGCGACCAACAAATATCACGGTATTCTCCTCCCGGTCACACAATGGAATAGCAGTCAAACTACGTAATTTGGTATCGTATATAATATAAACCATCAAATCCAGTTATTGCTGCCTGCCGCGAGAGACACAAGGTCGAAGAAAGGCTTTCGCATCCAAAGCCAATTCCGGAATACAAGACCAAAAGTCGAGCTTTTGTACCACCCGAAAAGGTTTAAAAGTAAGAATGAAAAGTGGTTGAGCCCGCTAGGAAGAGACATTATGACTAAAGTGTTTTTATCCTTAGGGCAGCTTGGGAAAGCTGGGTTCGTGATCTGTCTGTCCTTCGTATAATGGTTTTTGCAACAAAACAAGTAAATAAAATCGTATATAATAATAAGCGGTCGATCTCTGTGTCTTTGTCCCTTCACGCCAGGTTCACTATTTCCATCTGTTATGTATGGCGGTAACGAAAAATCTCCGAAAGGGGAGGAAACTGACCGAGGTTTTCGTACTGGAGTTATAACATTTAAATTTCTCTTACATTTATAAGGTTAGGTATTCCATATGATCGACCTCTTCGAGTTCATCGCTGATGTGTTTTCTCTCTCTAACGAGGCGCTGCCGCGGGCGCCAGCACCGGCTGAAGTTGCCCACCCCGCTCCCGATCAAAACGAGCATGCGGCACTTCTAAGGGACATTCACACTTTGATTCGGGAGCTACTTCGCGAATATTGTGCAAAGGGGAAAGGGCGGCTGTCCGCGCACTCTCCGGAAATGACGGAACTATACTCCAGTAGCGCGAAGGCAATAATGTCTTACGATCTGGATATCCCCGCGGAGACGTCGGCAGCCGACCTCCGCAAATGGAGGGAGAATATAAGGGGGGACCCTAATCTCCTAAAGCCACTCATAAAGGAATGGGCGTAGTCTGCCTGCTCTTTCATAACAGAGCCGTTATTCCCGGCTGGCATAGAAGTCTCTCGCGCGGGCGAAGGAGATGCATTTCTGGTACTGGACAAGCTCTTAGGGAAGAATCTCTTTCTTATTTTTTTTTCCGTTATGCCGCTCCGCGAGCAAGGAGCGAAAGAACCAAGTGGGCTGTGGTGATGTCAGAATTTGCACCTATTTGTATCTATTTAGCGATCAGTCCGCTAGTTTCTTTGATCCCACTCGGTGTTCCTTTTCCATTTGCTTCCAATAGTTCAACCTATCCAGAAAAATTGTCGGCCTATGAATGTGGTTTCGATCCTTTCGGTGATGCCAGAAGTCGTTTCGATATACGATTTTATCTTGTTTCAATTTTATTTATTATCCTTGATCCGGAAGTAACCTTTTCCTTTCCTTGGGCAGTACCTCTCAACAAGATTGATCCGTTTGGATCTTGGTCCATGATGGCCTTTTTATTGATTTTGACGATCGGATCTCTCTATGAATGGAAAAGGGGTGCTTCGGATCGGGAGTAATCACTAGTGATAGGGCAAAAATCGGGGGAAAGGACAAAGGAAAGAGCGATGCCCACATTAAATCAATTGATTCGTCATGGTAGAGAAGAAAAACGGCGCACGGACCGTACTCGAGCTTCGGATCAATGTCCCCAGAAGCAAGGAGTATGCCCGCGTGTTTCAACGAGAACACCGAAAAAACCTAATTCAGCTCCACGTAAGATAGCCAAAGTACGTTTGAGCAATCGACATGATATATTTGCTCACATTCCAGGCGAAGGTCATAATTTGCAGGAACATTCTATGGTGTTAATAAGAGGAGGTAGAGTGAAAGATTTGCCAGGTGTGAAATTCCATTGTATTCGAGGAGTCAAGGATTTGCTGGGAATTCCGGATCGAAGAAGAGGCAGATCAAAATATGGTGCGGAAAAACCCAAATCGAGATGAATGGAAGATGCCTCTGGAACTAACTTGTTTTTCTAGATCAGTCGAGGTATTCATTGAAAAGTCTCAATGCTATCTTCGACAGTCTTGAGAGCGAGGGCCGCAATAGCGACCACTAAAATTTTGTTTCTAAAAGATCCCGCTCTTGATCTGGGCGGGATCTATCAGCAGCGGCATTCTTCCTTGCTCGTTCCTAGGAACTCAGTAACGTGGCCAGTAAGTCAGCGAGCATTGAGGCAGGCAGACAGATATTATTAACTGCTTTAAGTCGGTAAGGCAAGGAAGGCTGATTTCACCGATCATTCCTACTTGACGCTTTGGACGAGTATTTTCAAAACCTCAGTTCACTATCATTAAGGGAACTTCTTGGATCACCGCTTTGAGTCTTAAGGCGACGGAAGGCAGAAGAGGGAAAGTCGCTCTATTTACAATTACAAAAAAGAATTTAGGCACAGCCTTTTCCACAGTTACAGAAGAGAAGCCTTTGCCGCGCTTTGAAATATTGGCCCGGATTACGCTTTCAAATCAATAGTTCATTGACCGCCTCTGATCTTTTGTTTGTTTGAACAAGCCTTTTTACTACAGTTTGTTACTAAAGAAAGAATGTGCCATACTATCGAACTATAGGCGAGATGAAGTGAAGCAAGCAAGGGAAGAGTTCCGAAAAAGCGATTGATCCACTTAAGATAAGATCGATAGATAGAGTACGGGACAGGACCAACACTAACAGGGGACGTAGAACATATTTATTTAAAGGAATCGCCAGACAGAACTAAAAGCTAGAAGAAAGATGACCGGGGCCGGGAATCGAACTATTAAATAAAAATAAGGACCGATGAGACCTTTATATTATAATCTTAGAAAACCCTTACTATAATCGATTATTTGCACAGATCCGCTGAAATAAGGCCGATATCCGCATTAGAATTAACCTATCGTACTGAGTGAGGACGACCTATGAGATGGTTTAAACCGGGCTTTCTACTAAATCAAAGAAGCAATAGAGAAGAACTAATGGACAGGCCAGACCGTATAAGACTTTTTACTGGAATGAAAAGAAAGAGAAGGGATTCACGGGCAAAGGAGAAAGATACTATTAAAAGAAGCGATTCCTTAAACAAGGGATGAGCGTTGCCCAAGCAGTTAAAACCTATTAGAGTACAGTTGACCTCAGACCTATTCCCGATTGTAGAAGCGGAAAGGAGAATGCAAATCCCTTCTAAGTTCGTCTCACTTACGGGAAACGGTTACTAGCTCGACTGACAAATTTCCAACTGATAAAAAAAAGAAGGCGGCTTTTTCGCACCGATATATGAATAGGAGGGCTCCGGGTAGAGAGATAGAGATATGGGGGCGTAATCTTTTTGCGCTGAAACCTTACCCTTATGAAGGCGACCACTTATGTTACATCAATCTATTCTTGTCTTGACCTATGTATTCTCCAACTCCATCCACGATCTAAGGACTTCGTCTCGTGAACATCAACAAAAGATGCCTACTTAGATCCTTGTGGTTCAGTCTTTTTCTTGTTACGAATGAGCGAAGCGGGATTCTCTTTGAAGAAAGGGGTGGAAAGAAAGACTCATATTTGTTCGATCAAATCGGCTTGCTTATGCAGCTACCACTTGTACCCAAGGCAATTTACTTGTGCTCTACCAAAACAAAAGAATAGGGCTTATCAGGACCCTTAAATCTTTGAGTTTGCATCCGCTGTTGATCGATTAGTTCCTGTTGAGGGAAAATTAGTAACATCCACTGAAGAGCAGCCGGCATAATCTGATCTAGGACTAGGACCTGGCCCTGCCACGAGAGGTGTGCATTTAGTAGAATATTTCCTAGCGCTTCTTTCAGATCTCTAGAAACATACGGATTTTAGGATCTTCTATATCATATAGGTTGAACCGAGTCGGAGACTTAGCCTGATATTGCCAACCACTTCAGCCCGGAAGAGATGCTCATGTAACTCATTCACAGGGGATGTCTCGGACAAGGAAAGCTGTTCTATGGCCACTCGGCGCTTCCGGGGAATGCTTTTTATGGTTTCTTACGTATCTTTCCGGGGCTTAAAGTGCGAAGAAATATGTGTTTTCGTAGGAGAGTTCATCTGGTTCAGGATTTGGCCATAACATCCGAGAATGTGTATACCCGGAGTACATGACCCATCGACCCAAGGAGTGGCGGAACCGCCCAATTCTTTTTCTTTTATCAAAACTATATTCGCATCTATCTCCCCGCTTAGAATCTACTCTACTTATACCAATAGGGATATTCTGATGGGACCGAGGAATCGGAGTTCTCTCCTTTAGGGACAAGGTCGGATTGAGAAAGTACACCTCCCGGAGCTATTTGATCAAGTGCCGAGGGGTTCTTTTTTACAACTATTTCCCAGTCTTCGATCGCCGCCGTGGCATCCATTGATTCAACAGATTTAGATACTCAAGCGGAAAAGGCTTAAGTTGACCTACTTTGGTTGAGCTGCCCGTAGAATACTTTAACTGGAATGGGCACGAAGCTATCTAAGAAAGGGCTTGTTCGGAACTTATATCTATCTCCCAATGCTTACGAACAAGAAGGTCGGGAGTGAAAGCCTTTAGTCGGCCTATGCGGATTACTCTTTTTTCCAGGAACAAGAAGAACTAGCTCTCAACAACAGCCGGAGGCGAGGTGTCTCTATCTGTAGTTGACCTACCCCTTTCTGACCTAAGGCACCTTCGGCCAGGGCCCTTACGTATATGAATTTCCGAACTGCGATAATCTAATTTATGTCTTTTACTAGGATAGATGCATCCGAGGGTCGGGTAAAGCCCCCCGCCCTTTGGGTTGGGCATCTGCTATTGATCACAAGAATGCAACAGAAAAACTACTTACTTAATTATAGTACTCTTTGATTCAAATGGGAATGAAAGACGAAGAAATGCAGTGAAAGAAACATGATCTTTTGTGGTAAGAAGGAAAGAAAGGGTTGGAGCTCAGTACGACATCATGATCCGAACAAAACGTAAAGCCCTGTGGGTGGGTAACCATTTGTTGTCGACTCGGGCCGTGCCATCTTGTTTCGCGGGAAGACGCACTTCGCGTTAGCAAGGTTAGACATATCTCTTTAGTGGTTAATCAAAATACAAGATGGTTGACTACGAGATTTTTATCATTATATTAAAGTGCCGTTCCGATACGAAACCTAGAAGAAATCCGTTCATTACAATTGATATTCCATCAGGAGCTATATAGATCAGAGGTTGGAACCGCTAAAGCTTAGACTGCAGCTTCGCCGGCTTAGTTGTTTGCTTCGCTTGTAACCGTGATTGGAAGGACAAAAACAGCCTCATCTTTTCCATTCCTAACCGCTGTAAGCCGAGTTGACCCACCAAAAGTATGGACTTTCAACATCTCTATATGAAAGCCATGAAAGTTCCTTACCGAGAAACTCACTTTTTGCATCCCCAATGTCTTCTATATCTGAGAGGTCCGAGAAAGAGGCCCTATTTGTACTTTTTTATGATACTTAAACAGGCGGTAGCCCTGCAGAGATCTTTTTGGGTGAGAAAAACAATTCATTCTACTAAAAAGGAATAACCAGAGGAACACCTGGCTATAGCTATACCTCTCCCGATTAACAGAGCGTGAGGAAGGGGCAAAGTAACTCAACTAGAGCAAGGGGCTGCGCAGTTCATGCTTGGACAACGACTCAAGGAAGCTTTCTCTCGTTACGAAGTTCGCTCGTACGAAAATTCATATCCTTCTTGTCCCGACTTGGGTGCTCTCACTAAGTCAATTCCAAGAAAAGACTAAGACTTCAACAGCAGCTAGGTCTAGAGGGAAATTATGAGCATTACGTTCATGCATAACTTCCCTACTATTGGATCGCGAACCGATGCCGTATGGAAGACTCTAACCACTGAGTTAAGTAGGTCAATGAGAATTCCTATTCGATCCATTTCTTTTCTTCTTCAATTGATCATAGCTATGCTATTCCACGACTCCCGCTAGGTGTAAAGTTACTGGGTTCCAAACCTCACCCTTGAAACGATTTAAGCTGCTTCATAGATTTCTGTCTTTCTGTTACGCGACAGCATCACGGTTGTTACAGTCGGCGCTCTGCGTTCATGATACTCTGGGGTTACTTGCTTAGTGCTTGCGCTAAGCAAGGCGGTCGGGAATTGGCTGATGAAGAGGAATAACCTTAACTTTTATTATCTGTAGCTGTTGGAACAGGGGCGGTTGAAGAAAGTCGTCTGGGGACTAGAGCGCTCGCCCTGATCAATGCGAAATTGATCGAGATGGGATCATGATTTGATTGGAAATGCGTAAGTAAAAGGAGATGGGAGTAATCAGGCGTTCTATATACTATGAATAACCTTTTTCATTTCCTTCATTTTATATAAACTAGTGATGCACTTCTATAGCCTTTATAGTGAAGTTCACTCCTTTGGTATTGAAACTTATCTTATTTTAGCAGCAGAAATTGCCTTCTTCTTTGCTGCTACAGCGGAACCCTTAAAATCAGAAGAAACTTCCTCTTTGGCTTTGAAGCTACAGCTACCTTTCAATCAAAAACGGCTACAACGCGCAGTTGCTATTAGCTTATTTATTTACTTGAGGCATAGGCATAGGCGGGATAGGGCTTTGCTTTAGCATAGGGCTAAAAAGAAGCTCTATAAGCCGAAATATAGTACCTGTAAACCCCTTAGTTCCTCTTCTTTACCATAGGGTAGGGGGCGTGAAGCTATAGAAACAAAAAGGCTACTTACTAGCTTTGCCTGCTTGGTTGTACACAGCTACTAAAGCAACGCTATTTTGCTATTCTACAGCTTGAAAATGGCTCCTAAAGCTAACTACTAGCACTAGCAGGAGCTAATAGCAAAAGCAAAGCTAGTAGCCAGCCGCTGCTATCTCTTCCTATATAGCATAGCTTCAAAATAGCCCAAAGCAATTGTCCTATAGAGCTTCCACCTTCCCTACGCTAAATCAAAGGAGCTACTAGAACAGCTAAGGTAGTAGCCTTAGATTTAGCTGTAGCAGCTAGGAATTGAGCTTTCAAGCTTTGCTTTTGGTTTCATTTAGCTGTAGCTGATTTGGATTGAAAGCCTGTAGCAGCTTGGAGCACACTCGATTGAACTCACACAGGGAGCTTTCTTACCCAACGGCGTTACAGGACGTCGACATTGGCCAATGAGGAGATTAGGCGGCAATTGAAAGAGCTGCTCGAAAAGGTCATGGTTGGCCCAGTACATCCTCTTGTGCCTCGCCCCTTTCTCTAAAGGGTCTTGGTGCCGAAGAAGGCTCTAATTACACCACCTCGCCGGAAGAACGGTTTGGTAAAATCGCCAGGATTTAAATCAAGATGAAATCAATGCCTGAAAAAAGACTGTACAAGAGGTCATATACAAGAAAAAAAGAAAAAGGTAGACTCAATGTCATAGAAATAGAATACATCGGAATCAGCACCGTCTTATTCGTTTGCAAAAATAGGACTAAAAAAAATCATGATTCGGTAAATAGGCCACTGATCGGCATCCAAGCTTTACTAACTAATAGGGGTGAGGGGCCGGCAAGCGCGTACCAAATCATTCGAGGGTAGCTAAGCAAGGAAATAAGCAAAGACAGCTTATGGTCGTGTGCGGGCAAAAAAGTATCATCAAAGCTTCCAGTGTTGAGTTGTCACAAGTAGGTTTTTTAGTCATAGCTAGACAGCCAAGATAGACGTCCTTCTCCTCGGTCAGACTCACCAGTATCCTTGGTTGGAAAAGGAATTGGATAAGGCTCACATTACTGCCACTTCACCAGAAGATCAAGGCCATGTCGAAACTGAAATACCAGAGGCACTTCCTCTTAGCCATTCACTAAAGTTTTTTCTTTAAAAAGAAAGGGGTGGTAGAGCAAGATTCGCGCATCCAGTTGTCCGGTCAAAAAGAAGAAGGTTAACAAGCGCAAAAACAATACTCAACAAAATGCTCAATCCACATCCGGAAAACAAAAAACGATAGTCTAAAGAAAGAAGAGGGGTCATGCCTACTCCCAAACAGTGCGTTCTTCAGTTCTGCCTTTCGGGAATCAGATGATGAGAGGACCAAGGCTAGATGATCGTGTCATTCTTTCTTTATACGCCAGAAAACCCGTCGTATTCTATCTTTTTATTTTTGCCTTCGTCCAGTGGAAAGTGGAATTAACCCAGGTTTGCAAAACTTATGTTGCAGGTGAGTCACCACTTCAACAAGAGACCGAACAAGGCTTCTTTCGGCCTGCTTGACCGTCCTTTTCTTGTCCTTCTGCCTTACTGCTTTCTCCGAACCGTCTGTCTTCCTGTCTTGTTCTCCGCTTCTTGTTCCCACCTAAACTTGCTCTGACTTTGCGGGCGTGCCTCTCCTTGCTTAGATGCTGCTTGTGCCTCCGTAGATGGTGGATCCTAAACAACTAGCACTGGATTTTTGACCTGTCGGTAGTAGGGTTCGAGATGGAGATTTAGTTATATATGATGCTTATCCAGGTATCCAGTGCCCTATAAAGACCTCTATATAGAAGCTTTCTCTCTTCTGTTACACATCCTGAGTCCCTTTCGGCACACTAAGTGACTTGACTTCGTATCCTTGCTTCTGTTCCCGTCCGCTCTAAAAAACCAGTGTTCTTAGAAGGTCGTTAAAACTGCCTTTGACGTTCAAAATCGCAACGAACAAGACAGAGCCATGCCGGCGGTATAGAAAGTGAAACATTCTTTCTTTTCGTTCGGCAAGCAGGAAGAGTGAAAGTCAAGTTTAGAGAAAAGCACTTCTGCTGTTCCGGGTTACAGGTACATGGAACTAGGCTTGGCTTAGAGAAAACGGATTGTGCCGGTACGGGCTCGGTAGCTAGCCAAGTCAGGTAGGCTCTAAGTAGAATATCCCCTTTGCGGTTGGAGATGGCGAACACTAAAGCCCTGTAATAAGGAGACAGGGTACAATACGATAGAACTTTACTAATGGGATGATGAGTACATCGCCTATTTCCTTTCCTAAGGGCCATTGGCAAATCAAGATCCGACAGAGAGAAAGGAACCGCAAGGTTGAGATGTCGGAGATGAAGAAGATTTAGAATCTTAGCGGTAGGATTAGGACGGGGATGGGCATGAATAGGATTCTGGGGGGTTGACGGAAAGACGAAGCATCGTACCAAGGAAGCATCCAAAGCATCATTTGCATCAATCAAAGCAGTAGCTCTGGTGAAGAGCTAAAGGCTGAAATGACATCCTAGCTCCGTTGACCCGGCAAATGAAGAACAGTAGTGAGCCTTCCTTAACAGGTGGGCATTTCGAAGCGATTTGTAGCGCTGCTCTAGTATAAATTCTCATAGCACATTTCCTCCGTAATAGGCTAAACCTTCAAGCCAGACAGGTTTCACAGATAAGGGGGGCGTAGGCTCAAGCAGGGTTGTGAATCCGAAACTAAGGGAGGGGCATATCACAAATAGCTTTCGGTTTCAACGGTTTTAAAGTCAAGCTCTTTCACGCTAGTTGTTTTTACACCACATGATAGTGAGTGAATTAGATATACAGACTCAGTCCGGTCGTACCAGGTCAGCTCAAGGCATAGCATAATTGCGTAGGTGAGGCGAGACTTCTTTGAGAGCGACCTTACAGGTTGGCAGTGGTTGAGGAGGGTAATACAAGTCAAGGAGAAGGGCGGGCTCCAAACTCATCAATCGGTGTTGCTTTGTAAGCAATTGGAGCTCAGGGAGGCAGGCACAGGCTGCAGAGCCACCAAAGGAGGAAGGGGTGGTTGTTTGAGGCGATGCTAGTTCTAGCGCGCTAGCTAGCGTACTCTTTCTTTCTGCGAGTCAGACAGAAATAAAGCCAACGGTGTTATGTTAAGAGAGAGATCCGTTTGAGACAGGATACGTTTCGTACGTATAAGAAGGAAGTCCCGGGAGACCTGTTACTTAGGAAGGTGCAGCAGGGCATTCAACTTAACTTAAAGAAGGGGCGAAGCATAGGGACTGAGACTGAAAACTACACCTATAATATACAGATATAATATACAAAAAGAATGCTCCTAGTGTTCTTGCTTGTGCGATCTGCTTGCCCCCGGCCAAACCAACCGAACTGAAATGCCCTTTTTGCTTAACCAGGATAAGTCTCGCGTTAAGTGGCTTATATATACCAAGAGTGAAGAAGGAAACCACTACGATAGGAGTGGTTCTAAGTGCGCCTTTCCCATAATACAAGAAGAAAGCACCGACCAGTAGCACTCCACAATTGCTTGATGTAGACGTCAAAGCATTTTTTCAGAATTCATTATTAAAGGCCCGGAAGACGAAGAGCAAAGCTCTATGCTACAAACAAGCCAACTCCTCCTCCATTTGCTCCGCTTTTCAACTCATTTCAAAAACTCTTCTTTCTTCTAAGTACTTGTCAGCCCGTAATCCCCCTTTGCAGCTTTCAAGCAGGAGTGCGCTAGTTGACGGAACTATGAATAAGTGGGCCCAGCCCAGCAAGCGTAACGTAACTATCATCTAAGCGCCTCTGTTTGCCTAAAGTCGACTACCGTCCGTTTCGGAAAGCACATGGCATTGAACCACTCCGAGCCAGGGATGAGAGAGACTCTCTATTACTATAAGGAAAATCTCATATATAACAAGTGGAGTTCTTTCTTTCTCCCATAATCTTCTTTTTCTCAATCGCCCGAAAGAGTGAAAACCCGTTTAAATGGTGGATGATTTCTTGATGGTTGAATGTGACCAAGAGTTGAATCAGTTGCCGATGGTGGTATACCTTATATAAGTAGTTATTGATCCCCAGCCAAGTGCCGGCGAGTTAGCTCTTGGAGGAAGGCATTAATGTACGAGCAGAGGTTGTTTCGAAATAACCGGTGTTAGCGACGAAGGGATTGTTTGCAAGAGAAGGTTGCCCAGTTAAGATACGAGCAGGAGGCATGCCACGCATAGTATAAAAAAGGGCAGAGAAGAGGATTGATGGACAGAGGGAAGATACATATATTATATGGATGCCCCAGAAAAGCAGGAGGAATCGGCTGCTGGTGGAAGGTTTTGCAGGAAATGAATCACTAGTATAAGAAGGGGACAAGGAATGCCCTTTGCCACGTGAATCAGACTAGGTTTATCTCAGATGCGGGATTACCAATGTCGCGATTGGAATTAGGAAAGGAAGCTGTGGCACTTCTGAATATGAGGAGGAGGTTTTTTCTATAGCAATAGTAGACACGCTACGATCTTTGGCTCTTTGCTAGACAAGAGCTATACAGGAAGCATCGAATGCCATGGTTCTTGTTACAGACTAGGCTGCAAGTGAGAGTGATAGAATCCGCTCAGCTGTGAATGCTGCCGATGCCGATACCGGAGCAGCTAAAGGCAGTACAACCATCCAATTGCAATTCCATTGCACATTCATCTTCCTCTATCAATGCTCTTATTACTGATAAAGAAATGACATAAGTTATGTTCGAGATCGCTTCTGTGCGGTGAATCCTGAATATCTAACTGAACGGAACCTCTTCTTGCGATGTGGAGACTGAGCAGCATGTTCCGCGGCTTCGGCAGCCCAGCTTCTTAAGTTAAGGTGCTTCCAACTGTTTGAAGGTGATTGGATGGCAGAATTCTAGACCATATAACCTTGCCAACTAAAGCGGCCTACTCTATCGCAGTAAGGGCTTAAGCGATCGAAGTGACCTAACCTGGCTCCATCTAGAAGGGCCCTCGGTCATCTATTTCGTCTTTGGAACTCCTAAAAGAGTTTACGGGCCTAGCTCAACGAAAAGGCAAGTCCTTCGGTTCCAGGTTCGAGTGATGGTTCACCAGTAAGAGATCAACGAAAAGCAAGCCTTCTTCCCAGTTTGAACTAAAAGAAAGTAGTTGAAACCCGAGACCAAAGGAGTGTACGTTACTTAAGGAAGTGTACTTAACGAGGGGCTGTTGAGTAAGGGAGGGGTCGGTATACTAATATAAGTCTTTGTCTCTACCCTAGCTAGAAGAAAGAAAGGGTATGCCTGCGCGTAGAAGACCTAAAAAGCCTAATTCGGATCAGCCTATGAAAAGTAGTTCCCCGTGGAAAGCGAGAGAGCTGTTGATGGAAGAGGAATCACCGGGTTGTTCGGTTCAATGGTTGGGAAGCTAAGCTCCTTAGAAAGGATTGACCGAGAAGGCGACCCCTTTTGTTTGCTTTTCCTGTTTGCTACCTAATAAGCAATTTACTCTTTGTTTGCGATTCTTTCAAGGAAGGATCCATACGATCATATTGGCTCTATAGCAGAAAAGGTCTTTCTTTCATGGACTAGATCCCAGCGGACAGCGATCTTCTTACTGAGAACCCAACGTTTAACGAAGAAGATGGGGAATCACCCACATGAGGACCAGAAGACGCATTCTAACGCTCTAAAGAGCCCGAAAGACTGATTCCGGAGTTCGGGATCAGATCAGATTCGGAATCGGAGAATAGGAACAAGAGGAACGAAGTAGCTCGCCGGAACGACATTCAACAAGAGGAACTACTCTTTACTTCGATAAAAAAAGAGCTTTATAAAGAGAGTTGCTTACTACGAAAAGCAAGATGCCCCACTAGTCTTATTTTATTGATCACTAGCCCTTACTCTCAGTCACTGATTCAAGAACGAATACCGAGACAGCCGTTCCCTTGCCGGTCTACTGCCTGATGGCTTTACATCGCTAAAGAATCAGTAATTGACAGCAAGAACTAAAAATCAATAAAAGGAAAGTACCAATTAGATTGGCAATGTGCGCTCCTGTGGGAGTCGAACCCACCGCATAGGTGCCCTGTTCTACCGAGAGATGAACTAAGGAGCGGCAACCCCTACATCTCTGAACGACCGAACAAGGCTTCTTTCGGCCGCTGAGGATCGCTTTGTGCCTGACTCCACTCACTACCTTTTAGCGTTTTCGGATAAAGAAAGGCCATCAAAGAGCTCGGTACCAAACAGGCACAGCTAAGGAATCGTACACTCAAAGGAGCATGTCATCGAAGAGTTTCCAACATTCATTCTCGAGCGGGGAGCGAGTTCAAGACCAAAGAAAGCCAGAGCATATCTTCCCTTTCGCCTTGCCTCGAGGGCTTACGGGTCCATGGGCACAGTTGAACAAGGCTCGTATTCAGATACTCCACC